TCTTTGACTAGATGGCTGGAAAAGGCTTGAAAACGAGGAAATGCGGGTAAGCCTGATTTATGTTGGCTATCCACGAATTTCAATGTGTGAATCGAGGGTTCATACTCTAAAACTTATCTTATTTTAGCAATTGTTATAATTTATTCTCGAGGAAATCGTGCTTTTTCTAGGATATTATTATTCAGGATCTTATCGAAAACTTACAGCAGCCTGCCAAACAAAAGCTAAGAGAAAAAAAAACAAAGGTATGACTGGCATAACATCTACGATTGGATTCAAAAAAGCATAGGCTTCGGGCAATTTGCCGAAGAAAAAACTACTCAAATAAAGGGGCGAATTAATACAAATACAGATCAAACTAACAATATTAAGCATAACAGACATTTTGTTCTTGGAGATAATTGCATTTTGGTTGCATTTTTGATATAAGGAAAAAGAAGGAAAGTCAATAAGGTAGACAAAAAACCCTTCTTTTTCTTTGAATCCACCCAACCAAAACTCCTCCAATTCTCAAAGGAGAATAGAAGAAACCATACTTTCATACAATATCTTAATTGAATTCTATGTAATGATCAATAAATTAAGTTGAGTTCTGTATATATATATCAAAATTTGAGTACCGGTCTATTCTATTATTCTATAGATATAGAAGATCCATATTCTATAGATATGGAATCTATCTAGATATTTTTTTTTTTTTTGGCTGGAGTTGACAAACAACCAAAAACAATATTATTGTTTCTTAGTGTCGATTAGAAATTGAAATGGGGCGTGGCCAAGCGGTAAGGCAGCGGGTTTTGGTCTCGCTATTCGGAGGTTCGAATCCTTCCGTCCCAGTACGGATCCGTTTCTCCATTATTCCCATATAAAACCCCATACATAATATAAAAAGGAGGGGGGGGATAGCATTTAATCTATATTACTTTAAATATCTGTATCTGTTCTAATTTCATTAACAAATTATCACGTCCCGCATTTTACAGTTCATATTTTATATTTATATAAAACATCTATAACAAACAGTGACAACAGTTCAGTCTAGCAGTCTATCTGATAGATAGGAGAAACCTTACCTATTTTTTTCTATTTTGATTTTCGTAATCTGATTAAAAGAATCAAAATTCAAATATTAGCTTACATTATTTTTTTATACATCTCATGAAAAAAGGATTTCTTTTTTCTTATTTATTTCTTTGATCTATTTCAAATTTTTATTTGAAATTAGTGACGAGTCAATTCAAAAAGAAAGACTCGTTTTTCTATAAAGAAAGGCGATGCTTATTGTCCAATTTTCTTCAAACCCAATCAAATTAAAGTGAATTAAATAATGATGTTTAATTCAAATATTTAATTTCATTTAGAAATCTTTTTTTTAATATTTTTAATGATTCCCTCTATGTGGAATCTTTGAAAAAGTAGGAAATCATTTAATTTATCTTATTAAGTCACTTGAAGATTCAAAAACTTATTCATTTATTTTATATTATTTATATATGTATATAATATAGAATATGTAATTTACATATATTATATTTATTATATAATAAGAATATATTTCTTTCTATTATCTATATATTCTATTAGTCTGTTAAATATGTTAAGAGTGTTGTCTTGCTAAGATTTTTTCAGAAAAATATTGTTTCGTGTATCATATTATAGAAGAAAAAGTGCAGATTGCGATGTCTATGGACAGCTGAACCGATGACTATTCATGATTCCATAATTGAATCAATTCCATACCGGTTCCAAATTAGAGGAATGTTATGGTAAAACTCCGTTTGAAACGATGTGGTAGAAAGCAACGTGCGACTTGAAGGATACGACCCGTTGTGGATTTTTACACCCACCATTTTAGATTTGTCTAGAAATGAGGTGCTCTTGGCTCGACATTGTTTGTTCTGTTACACTTGAACCCTTCATTTTTTGTCGGGGTTGTAAATAGTCCATGATGGAGCTCGAGCCGAAAGTATTAATTCATTTCTTAGGGGCAAGGATCTAGGGTTAACGCCAATCAACTGGAACAACTTCGTAAATATATGGAAAATAGAAAGGATCGAATTTGAGCAAGTTTCCAATTCAAAAGCAAAACTTCTTGAAATTAATCCCAATTTTTCGATTCAACGTGTATCATACTAGAATCAACCGTCCATAGGATTCTTTGATAGAAAGAAATAAAAAAGGTATGTTGCTGCCGTTTTGAAAAGATTAAGAAACACCGAAGTAATGTCTAAACCCAATGATTAAAAATAGGAATTAAAGGGTTTAAAAACAAGGAAACACCCTTTGTAGTTGTTAATTCTCTCGATAGTCTCAATAATGGGATCCAACTACAAAATCCAAATAGAATTTGAAATAGTTTAACCGGGATAAACGAAAGGGAGTAAAGACTACTCAATAAAGGAAATTCACTAAAGATTGTCCTTTGAACTATTTGAGAGTTATCCGACTTGAGTTATGAGTATGAGCGGTTTCTTTTTCATTTTTCAGGAAGAAAAAAGAT